CTCATAGGGTCCCCCTGGAATTCCTTCCAGAGCCTGTTGGATAATTTTTATGGATTCTGTCATTTCACTGATTCGTACTAAATACCGAGCTAATGAATCCCCTTCTTTTTGCCATTGAATCTCCCAATCAAATTCGTCGTAAGACTCATAACGATCAATTTTACGAAGATCCCACTGTATTCCGGAAGCTCGTAGCATTGGGCCCGATAAACCCCAATTTAGTGCTTCTTCTGCGCCAATAATGCCTACGCCTTCAACTCGTTCTAAAAAAATAGGATTCCGCGTAATAAGCTTTTGATATTCAGCAACCCCGGTTAAAAAATAATCGCAAAAATCCAAACATTTATCTATCCAGCCATGAGGTAGATCAGCAGCTACTCCTCCGATACGAAAATAATTATGCATCATGCGCATACCGGTAGCAGCTTCGAACAAGTCATATATTAACTCTCGTTCTCGAAAAATATAGAAGAAAGGGGTCTGTGCCCCAATATCTGCCATAAAAGGGCCAAGCCATAACAAATGAGAAGCGATACGACTTAACTCTAACATAATAGCTCTGATATAGCTAGCCCTTTTAGGTACTTGAATATTGCCTAGCTGTTCGGGTCCATTTACGGTTATTGCTTCTGTGAACATAGTAGCTAAATAATCCCAACGCGTTACATAAGGCAAATATTGTATAATTGTTCGATTTTCCGCAATTTTCTCCATCCCTCTATGTAAATAACCCAGTATTGGTTCACAATCAATAACATTTTCACCATCGAGAGTAACAATCAGTCGAAGAACACCATGCATTGATGGGTGGTGAGGGCCCATATTGACTATCATGAGGTCTTTTCTTGTAGTTGGTGCAATCATAAGTTTTTTCCCGAGTCGTTCTTCCATGCATTGCTGAAAGTAAAAAGAAGTTCATCAAAATTTAAACGACTAAGCTCAAATGGTATCACGCTTCAAATTAACGAGTTTTTATCTCTCGAATATTTAACTCACTAATTAATTCTTTATAGCGTCTTCTATTTTTTTTTGACAAATAGGCCAGCAGTCGTTGGCGTTTTCCCAAAATTTTCCGCAAACCTCTCTGGGATGAAGAGTCTTTTTTGTGCAATTCCAAATGTGAAGTAAGTCTTCTTATCTTAGTGGTAAAATTGAATACTTGAAATTCAACAGACCCTCTGTTTTCTTCGTTTTCTTTTTGAGAAATAACCGAAATGAATGAATTTGTTACCATAAAAAAATCCCCTTTCCCTTTTTACAGATATGGATTTTATTGATCAGTAATAATAATGCCATTAATTGGAATCTGGTATATACAATAATCTAATCCAAATTTCTTTATGAACTCCTAATTTTCTGAATTCAAATCAATTAATCCAATTTCTAATTGGATTTAGATAGGGATAGAAAAGGATTGGTACATTTTCGCATCGAAGAATTTAGACCTAAAACAAAGAAGGTTCTGTTGATTCATTTCGAGATCTAATCGAGACATTATTCATTTCCTATATCCTATTGGATATTAGAATGAAATGTGAGACAAGACATGTGATCTATGTATTTGTTTGCTTTGATATACCCTATTATATATATAGGGTATAGAATATATAGAAAAAGTGTATTATCCACGAAATGTCAAAATTTCAATCGTGGATACAGATGTATTCTTAACATACTGAAACGACTGCCATTATTGGTATCAAACCAATAACGATTCATACAAGCTAAATCCTCTAATCGATAATTAGGCCAAAGAAAGAGCTTTAATTTCATTAATTGATTTTTCTCTCTATTAAAATGGTTACTGTCATGCGAAACTTGGCTGCTGTCTTTTACGTCCTTTGCATTCCAAAATACTGGATTTCTATCTTCACCATTTCTATTCTTTGAATTAAAACAACTTAGAATTTTCAACTTTCTACGACGTCTAAACGAGAAAATATTTTCAGGAACAACCAAATCCAAATGATTTTTGTCTCTATTTTCAGTTATTCTTTGGTGTGATGAAATAGTTTCATCAAAATTCTTCTTAGAAACATATCTTTGTTCTTGGTATTTTTGATTAATTTGGTGCTTACTCTTATGAACCAATGAAATACCTATGGTTTGATACATAATAAATTGTGCATCGTTTTTTCCAAACAGACGAATGGGTTCTATAATCAATATTCCCTTTTTCATCAATTGGTTAAGAGTTAAATTCTTCTCAATCAGCATTATATCCAAACTCATTTCTCTATTTTGAATCGAGGGTATAGTAATTTGGGTTGGATCTATCAGTCTAAGCAGGAGACAATATACCTTGACATTATTGATCAGTCTTTGATTCAAAGTATCGTCCCATCTCAATTGAAAAAGCAAATAACGTTTCAGGAAGAAATCTAGTTCTGCTCTCGCGCTGCTTTTGTATTGTTTTTTCTTTTTCCCCTTTTTCATGTCTGATCTTGCATAATTTTCTTCACTATCTTTTTGTTGTGAGAGAACGGATCCAAGATTTCCTGGACTTGTGGGTTCTTTTTCTCCTTGATTTTCATGCTTTTTATTCGATGGTATCAAAAAACTTCCTTTTTGCTTTTGATTTATTTTTTTATTTTCACTACTATTTTCATTTTTATTCAAATTTGAAAGAAGTAATTTGCTTGGTATAAACCAAGGTTTGCTTTTATATGCATTATAAAGTAACACAAATTCTGGGAAGAACCAAGGTTCCAAATTCGCTATGCGACACTTTAGCATTTTTTCATTCATTCCCATCCAATCAAAAAATACTTTGTCGGAGTTTGGTGGATTGATTTCTGGAATCATAAGGTAAAAAAGATCTTTTTTAGGAATTATTTGAGTATTTTGATTCCCATTGCTGACCCAGGCCTCAATATCGCCTTTTTGTTTAAGATCAAAATTGAGAATGTTCCAATCAAAATATTTTCTATCGACCGTTTTTTCCATATATAGAATATGGACCTTTCCTAGATAATTATCGATAGGGATGTTCCTCAGTATATTTTCTTTATGCGTGTTATAAGAAATCTCTTGCTTCTTACGTCCTTGAAACGGAGATCTATAAAAAAAGTATTCCGTTTTATTTTCATAATTAAGAAATTTATATGATAAAAGATCATATTTATAGTATTTTTGCAAATTCTCTTTTCTTTTTTGATTAGATAATGAATATACTTCAATTTGTTTTTGTTTTTTGAAATCAATTAATTGGTCTTTTTCATATGAATGCCTTTTGCTAAAATTTTCCTTTTTACGCTGATGAACTGTATTGCGCCATTTTTCTGGTATTAATCTATACCATCTGCTCTGAGATAAATTGTATTGATAATATCCTCTTAACCACTTTTTCCATTGATTCATTTCATAACTCGGAAGTTTCTTATCCCCTAATTTCGAATCAACCATTCCTTGTGTTTCAAAAGAATCCTTTATTTCAGGCGGGGGGATTCCTTGAGATTGAAGAACAGCTCTTAATTTATACGAGTTACTAACTTGGATTTGTGATAATTTGAAAAATACATATGCTTGTGACACGTAGGATAAGTCATAAAAAATAGGTGAATTTTTTTGACTATTACTAATATTATCAAGTGACTTTTTTATAGTCGAAATAAATGGAATTAGATTTTTCTTAATTTTATTAATTCTTTCTTGTTTTCTTTCATTATTGTAAATGGATTTATCAATAATTTTTTTTGTTGATTCAAGAAAAAGTTCTGTATTCATTCTGGGAATATTAATGATACATAAAAATATATCTGTGTAGATTCTTTCAATGAAAAATTTCAAAAAAAGAGGTAATTTAGAGATTAATTGAGCATTTCTTTTTTTGAATATTTGCCATTTTTCGAATCTTTTAGCATTATAACTTGTTTTTTTAAGACTAATATTATTTATTCTTGGAGTTATTTTTTTTTGCTCTTTTATAATTCTTTCTATTTGATTTCGAATTGTACTTGTTCTAGTAGTCAAATCCTTGATTTTTTTTTCTGTTAATGAAGAATTTGTCCAATTCGTAGATGCAATTTCACTAAACGATTCGTGAATTAGCTGATTGCTTATTATAGAATCTTTTTCTTCTTTAATTTCACTTGATTCATATACTTCTCTTCCTGGTAATCGAAATAACAGAATTTTTGAAAGTTCTTTTATTATTTTTTTTATAAAAATAACACTTTTGATAACCCATTCTTTTGTTTCTTTTAAAACTTTTCGAAGTAATTTTATTTTTCTTTTAAAAACTATTAGAACTCGAGAAGACTTCTTTTTAAATTTTCCAATTTTTTTTTCAATTTCCTTAAAAATGGGTTTAAAAAAGGAAGGTCCTTTTCGGGGCGAACCAAAAGGAAGTTCAGTTTCCATTCCCCAAACTGTTAAAAAACAAAAATCATCTTTTTCTTTTTTCTTTTTCATTAAACCTTTCTTAGATGATCGTAGTTTCGATTTGTGCCAAGGTTTCAGACGGAAGGGAAATAAGATTTTTATCTGAATACCGTCTGTCAACCAATTTTTCGGAAATTCTGTTTCGGATAATGGAACACCATTATAGGTACATTTAACATGCATCTCTCTATTCCATTCCTGTAAATCCTCAAACCATTCGGGAAATTGAAATAGGAACATGCGTCCACTATTTTTTGCAATTAGCAATGAAGGTAATACAATATATTTTCTAAAAATAGATTGAGTTAGTAACATGCAACCTCTTATTACTTGTGTAACTGGAATGGTATCCCAGGCCTCTGCTATCTGTATTCGCTCTTTCTCCGTTCTTTTCTTCGTCTCTTTTTCTTCTTCTCTTTTTCTTTCTTCTTCTGTATACTCTACAATTTTGAATGCTTCCCCTTTCCCTACCCAATTTCTAAAAATTACTTTAATCAGCCCGGAGATATCAAAAGAAAAAAGAGGGGATTTTTCTATTCTGTCCAAAAAAAGAGGGGAATGTGCGTTTGCTTGAAACAATTCCCAAATAACTATTTTACGTCTTTGAGCCCGCATAG